TTGAGTTTAGTGGAAAAAGCCCTTTATCGGATTTGAACCGATGACTTACGCCTTACCATGGCGTTACTCTACCGCTGAGTTAAAAGGGCCCGTTTTATTCAATTCATGAATTTTCCATTATGAGTCTAATGCATATATGTCTGTATATGCATATATGTCTGCATATATGTATATATGTCTGCATATATGTATATATGTCTGCATATATGTATATATGTCTGCATATATGTATATATGTACATATATGCATAGGGGTTCATACAAGAACCATCAAATAAAAAAATTCTATGGAATCATAACATAAAAGTAGGAAAGACTCTTCGGATCTAGTCATACCATTAGATTCTATTGACAATTCCAAAAAACTGTTCATAGTATGATAATACTATGATGATGATTATCATAGTATGATGACGGTCGGGTGGATATGCCCCTATCGTCTAGTGGTTCAGGACATCTCTCTTTCAAGGAGGCAGCGGGGATTCGACTTCCCCTGGGGGTAGGGAGGAAGTTGATCGTAGATTATCAATAAATCTAGAATTAATTCTTCCCGGGTCGATGCCCGAGCGGTTAATGGGGACGGACTGTAAATTCGTTGACGATATGTCTACGCTGGTTCAAATCCAGCTCGGCCCAATAATTCGTTGCTCCATGAATATGAAATAACCAATTTGTCCTCCAGAAACAGAAATGCCTGATCCGTAGAAATGAAGAGAAAGAGTCAATTTTTTCTCTATCCATGTTTTTCTCATTCGTTCTGATTTTTCTAACGATCTAGATTAATGATACTTAATCTTAATTAAGTATCATAAAAATAAAAATAATTCTTTTTCTCATTGAAAAATTGATTATCCATTTTTTTGGCAATAAAATACCCACTCGTTACTAGTAATCCGTGTCGCTCTCACTATATTCCATATCCATGTGGATATTCAGTATATCATTCCTGTTTCTGTTACAACACAACGAATAGAATGTTCTTATAAAACTAGTAAGAATATGTATGCCATACACCTTGCTGGGATTGTAGTTCAATCGGTCAGAGCACCGCCCTGTCAAGGCGGAAGCTGCGGGTTCGAGCCCCGTCAGTCCCGAACTAGGATCCGATGAATTGATAAATTCATCTCTCCATTTTCTGTGAAAGGGGGGACAGGTAGCAAGATCTAATCCCCAGCGGGGATCCTTATTTCTTTTGTTTTTCGTTTCGCATTTATCATCAGACAAGTACAGGAATTTCAATTTCTTTCACTAATACCGATTGATAAGGGGAGACATATGTAAGTTGGTACAATCGGTGGCATTACTATATTCAGTATTTTAATAGATACCATACTCGTCTGACTTTCTTTTTCAATTGTTCAAGAACAATGAAATGGAATAGAGTTCCCCTATTTTTACCGGGAATACATACACAAATTGTATTCGTTTATTGTACGATACACAATGAACTTAACATAATTACCTCGACTTTGTTTGTGTATCCTCAATTACTAATTGGAAACAATCTATCTATTCTCATGCAAATTGCACACTGAATTTTTGATGTATGCGTTCTAGTCTCAATCCAAGAAAGAAGAAGAGATACTATACTAATAAAATAAAAGACCAAGCAACGCCCCTTTTTAGTAAATTTGTTGGAATATTAGATCTTTTCCACTTAGCACCCGTCCTTTTTTCCATCTCACTTCTACTGTTTGGATCTGTGTGACCCATAGAATACCGGTCATATAATATCTCATAATTGTATGTATAAGTATAAGGAAAGAGAGTTGTATAAGGAAGACAAAGACAGTAGGTTATGGAAAAGAAAAAAAAGTGGAAAAAAGAATGAAAAATTCAATGGAATTCCTGATCCAATAAAGAATTCCATTTCGGATTTAGTATGGATAAAATAAAAGATTTTCTTATGTTATACTATTCAATTCTCGACGATGAATCGATTTGATAGATCAGATATTGTTATTCATAATATTGATCCGATTCAGTATCATCAGAATTCAATTCATCCCATTGAATTGACAGGAGTAAAATTTCTTATCTCTATGGGATTAGATCCCGAGTTATTGCGAAGTAAAAAAAACAATGAGATTATGGAAGTCAATATTCTCGCATTTATTGCTACTGCACTGTTCATTCTAGTTCCTACTGCTTTTTTACTTATCATCTACGTAAAAACAGTCAGTCAAAATGATTAATTTAACTGAAACTTGGTTGGATTATTAGTTCTTATCAATGATTGAAGAAATAAAAGAAAGGGATTAAAACTCCAAGTTTTAAATGAAATGATTTGGCTGGAATCATAAGTATCTGAGATAGTGTGGTAGAAAGAACTATATATAATATAGTTCTTTCTACCGCACTAGATAGTATTGTATATTTTTATCATATAAATTTATTATCATATAAATAGTATGATCATTAAATAGTATGATCATATAAATTTTATCATATAAAGTTGTATACAGATATGGTTTTATATAGATATAGATCAATTTACAATATGTACATGTATTAGATGTACATCTAATACATATACATCGAAATAGCAGTCTAATTCTATTTCTTTTTTTTTCGCTACATCTACTTGTATGGGTTTCGATCAATCCAAAATAATCCAAGGCCAACTCTTCTAATTCCTAGGCTTCTTATAACTTATAACTTAATAATTAGATTTATATATAATATAAAATATATATTTATTTATATATAATAAACTAAATATATATATATATATATAAGTATAAGTCCCGAGATCCATCGAAAAATCAATGGAGGAAAAATAGTATGGGTATGGGCATATATTAACTATATAAAATAAAAATAAAATAAAAATAAAAGAAAACGAAACCAAGGAATCTTTTTTTTTTTTTTTTTAGTTTCGCAAAACGATCAATTAAACGATTGATACAATTCGATCACTCAATCGATTATTCAATTAGTAGTACCCCTAGAGTCCACTTCTTCCCCATACTACGAGTGAGAGGGAAAATGTAAAGACTACCATTAAAGCAGCCCAAGTGAGACTTACTATATCCATGTGAATTATGTCTCCTATCTCTATGAAGAAATTATTTCATTATTGATTATTGATCAATAATCATAGTGGAATCAATGGTGCAGAGTCAAAAGAAAATAGGATTCTGACTTAAGGCTATTGATGAACTAATCCAATGAATCCACTCGTAACAAGTTCCTATATTATAAAATTTCTGGTAGAATCGGGAAGCATTAAGCACAAATACGATACACACACCTTTTATTTGGAAATAGCAAAGGAATGCTCCTAATGGAACATGTAGAAATAGTAAGACCTATTGTTTGTTACCTTTCTTTCATAAGCAAAAGACGTCAAAATATACCATCAAGATAGATAACCATCTATCTGATACCTCTATTTTATTTGATCTAAGGCTTACGTCTTTCTTTCTGTGAAAGAATGGAATGGTAAGACACCACCACCATTATTACATACATTCTTTTTTTTGTAATCCCCTACACGGGCAAAGAATTTTTTTTCAACTTTTCTTTTTACTCTATAAATAAGAGCCGCCCAACCATGTTGATTGAATGTTTGAGTACTCAAAGCCTCTCGTGAGTCTGGATACAAAGTATCTTCAGTCCTTTCCACAACTTCTAAATTGATTTCCCATCAGCCTATTCTATTCAATCTAATTCCAGACAGAGTCAGTAAACACTATTTTAGTATTTAGTATAGGTAGTGTAAGATAATTAGGAAGTCTTGATAGTCTTTCGTATAATCTCTTCTTCAATCCTAGGAGCAAAAATGGAGTGTCCTTTAGGAACCTTTGGATACTAAGATTTCCGACCTCTTACTTTCGTAGTTCTGAATCCCAGAATTGACTCTCACTATTTATTTGATTCAATTGATATCATAAATCAAATAAATGTCCGAATCAATTATTAATAAGTAAGGGTTACTTCATACCTATTGGTACCGGTTTGGACCGGTACCCAGAACCCAGATTTTGAGAAAAAAAAATTTACAGTTTTTTTTATAGAATTATGGATTCTAAAAATCAAGTATCGACAGGCCTAGTCGTTTGCCTCTGCTTCTTGCGGGGCAAGAATTTGTCGAGTTAGATCAGCAGAATAAGAAATTTCAAGTCTTTTGTTGATCAGGCGACACCCGGATTTGAACTGGGGATAAAGGATTTGCAGTCCCCCGCCTTACCACTTGGCCATGCCGCCAAATCTGATCCAAAAAAAAATGGATAATATTTTTATCCATCCATATTCTATTACTAATTTTTTTTTGATCTTGAATCCCATTGTACTTATCCCTTTTCAAAAATTAATCCCTATTTTTTATTGGATCCAGTTTAGATTATTCTCTTCGATTGATTGTATCTCAAAAGACACACTGCTTAAAAACTTCCCTTCTCCTTCTATTGAAAAGAGAAAAAATAGATTTCCGGTCACAGACCGAAAAATTCAGGGCAAATTGGAACCATTAACTATTTTTACTTTAGAATTAGTGAACGGTTCTTAAATTTGTATCTCAAATTGTGTTTCTTTAATGGTATAACAAAATCAAATTGATTTACGACTAATCAGTATCAATTATTTTCAATAATCAATCCTTTTCAATTTCAATTATAACAAAATATATGTGTATATGTAAACCCCAGAACAGAAATTGTTACACAGATACCGAATTGGGTCTTTCTCTTATGTACATATCCCTATAGAGAATTATCGTGCTTAAATTTTTCATTGAATATTTTGAATAGAAAATAGGAATTATGATATAGTGCGACCTGACTTCTGTTGCCACAAGTAAAATTACGATAAAAGATGCGATATGCGGATAGGTATATCGGCATGTACTTAATAAATACTACTCCTATTACTATTACGCAATTCAATCGTATTCTATCTATAAATTCTACTACCAAAAAGAATCCGCGAATTCTTTTTTGAACATTAAAGTGTGCTAAAAAAAGGAAATTCTATACTGCTCCTGATTATTCTGTCTTTAT